GATATATGGATATATCCATTTCATGTCAAAACAGATCCTTTATGTTTATTCGTACATCGGGTCTTTTAGAGAGTCTCTTTTAGAAAGATTATCCTTGTCTTTGTTTATGTCTCGGGTTGGAACAAATTACTATAATTCGTCCCCGCCTACGGATTAGTCGACATTTTTCACAAATTTTACGAACAGAAGCCCTTATTTTCATATTTGCCATTCCTTGCCTTAATTTTGAATCTACTTCTTGGAAGAAAATAAGTTTCTTAAAATTTTGAATCTCGAATTGTATTCCCACGGAAGGGAGTGTTGAAGTTGAAAAACCCCCTAATCCTTCGAATCCTTGTTGCGGAGTCGATAAATTATACGCCCTCTGGTTGAATCATAACGACTTACTTCAATTTTGACTCTATCTCCTGGCAGTATCCGTATAAAACTACGTCGGATCTTGCCTGAAACATAACCTAGAATCAGATCCTCATTATCTAAACGAACCCGGAACATACCATTGGGAAGCGATTCGGTAATTAAACCTTCATGAATCCATTTTTGTTCTTTCATTCCAGGTAAAACCTCCTTGAAGTATCAACTAATGGAGGAGGAACGATATTAGACAACCCGCCCTTTCTCTTTTTTTTTTCACAAATAGGAAGTTTCGGATCCAATTCGGATATCAGAAGGATTACCATATATAACACAAAATTTCTCCGCCGATTCCTTCTTGGCGAGCCTCTCGGTCTGTCATTATACCTCGAGAAGTAGAAAGAATTACAATCCCCATCCCACCTAAAATTCTAGGAATTCGTTGATAGTTAGAATAGATTCGTAAACCGGGTCGACTGATCCGTTTTAAATTTAAAAGATTTCTATAGGGCCTTCTCCTATTTCTTCTATGTCGCAGGGTTGAAACCAAAAAATATTTGTTGTTTTCCTGATGTTTCCTCACGTTTTCGATAAAACCTTCTCGTAAAAGTATTTTAATAATGTTTTCGGTAATAGTAGTAGATGCTACTCGAACCACTCTTTTTCTATCCATGTCAGCATTTCGTATAGACGTTATTACGTCAGCAATAGTGTCCCTACCCATGATGAACTAAAATTATTGGTGCCTCCGAATTTTGATATAATCGACATGTTTTTCTTTTTTTTTTTTTTACTTATTTATTTATGAATATGAATTATTAAAGGTATATGCGTGAGACACAATCTACTAATTAATCTTAATCTATTTCTTTCAAATACTCTACTATAACCATATCACGGTCTCATCTTATAATACCTCGGGAGCTAATGAAACTATTTTAGTAAAATTTAACTGTCTCAATTCCCGGGCGATCGCACCAAAAACTCGAGTTCCTTTTGGATTTCCTTCTTGATCAATGACAACTGCAGCATTGTCATCATATCGTATTATCATACCGTTGTCACGTTTGAGTTCTTTACAGGTACGTACAATTACAGCTCTGACTACTTCTGATCTTTCTAGAGGCATATTTGGTACTGCTTCTTTGATCACAGCAACAATAACGTCACCGATATGAGCATATCGGCGATTGCTAGTTCCTATGATTTGAATACACATCAATTCTCGAGCCCCGCTGTTATCCGCTACATTCAAATGGGTCTGAGGTTGAATCATATCATTTTTTTTTTTTTTTATCTGTTCTTTCAATGCAAAGGGCGAAGAAAAAAAAGAAATATTGTTTGTCCAAAAAAAGAAACCTGCTATTTTTTTTTCATTCCCAAGACCTATTTCCTTTGGTTCTACATTCTTCTTATCCCGAAATAATGAATTGAGTTCGTATAGGCATTTTGGACGCCGCTATTGAAATAGCCTTTCTGGCTATATTTTCGGTTACTCCGCCCATTTCATAAAGTATTCGACCAGGTTTAACAACAGCTACCCAATATTCAGGGGATCCTTTACCCGAACCCATACGCGTTTCTGTGGGTCTTACTGTAACTGGTTTGTCGGGAAAAATACGTACCCATATTTTTCCACCACGACGTGCATTTCGTGTCATTGCTCGTCGCCCGGCTTCTATTTGTCTAGATGTGATCCAAGCGGGTTCAAGTGCCTGAAGAGCATATTTACCGAAACAAATATGATTACCTCGATAAGATATTCCCTTCATTCTTCCTCTATGTTGTTTACGGAATCTGGTTCTTTTGGGGTTATAGTTGATGGTTTTTTCTCAATTCCATCTCTACTACAGAACCGGACGTGAGAGTTTCTTCTCATCCAGCTCCTCGCGAATAAAAGGATTCAAATAAAAAAAAAAAGATTTAAATAGAATTTAAGATATACATACATGTATTTAATGAATAATACATTGAATCGTGGGATTCTTTGAGATTTTATTTAATCTATTAGTAATTTGTATATTTTATTTGGATATATAACTAAACATATTAAAGATATATTTCTATTTATAGATAATATTGCTTTTTTCTTTTATAAGGTTATAACAAATCTTTATTTTCTTTTGTCTTTTATCGTATCAAATTG